TGGATCGTATTATAACGAATTCTTTGGGAGTTTTTAGGAAATACTTTAAAATTTTATTAAATTATGAAATTTATAAGACAAGAAAAGATAATAACTACTAATACGAATATAAAAAGGGTGGATTATCGTATATATATATTTCATGTAGAAACATGTAGAAAGATGAATTAGAAACATGTAGAAAGATGAATAGGTCCATTTATTTATATATTTATTGTATTTTATTAATTAATATATATTTCTTAAATTAATATATATTTCTTAAATTAATATATATTTCTTAAAACATATACTTATAGACTCCCTATCCCTATTAAGTATATATATACTCACTTAGGTATACTTAGTATAATATAACAATTATATATGAATTATAAGATATCTTTATAACAATATAAGGATAAGGTTCAAATATAAAACAATAAATATAACAATAAATAACAGGTACAAATATTAAATCGAGGTACCCATTCTATGATAACTCTCAACAGTCTCCCCTCCATTTTTGTGCCTTTAGTGGGCTTAGTATTTCCGGCAATTGCAATGGCTTCTTTATCTCTTTATGTTCAAAAAAACAAGATTTTTTAGATACAACAAGGACAAATCTTATATATATATATTTTTTTTTCAAGACTTACTTGGATCATAACACGGATATCTATTTAGTAAAATATGGTATAATATGCGGCTTCCTTCGGGCATAAGCTCTTATGTATGTGTAAACATGATAAATGAATTATAACTATTTTCAAATAGATCGGGATCGGGGAGAATTTCTGAAATGTAAAGTCAATATATCTATATGTATTAGGAAATCATATGAAAGGGATGTTATTATTTTAGTTTGGATCTAAGAAATTCGATGAATTATCCCTAAAGGTTCACATCATAATAGTGCTGGTTGATGAGAGTTACTTCGGAAACAAAAAAAAGTAAAAAAAAAAATTATTTTTGTTATTCTCCCAATTCCAATAAAATGCAACTAGGTCTAGTTAGAGTATGAGTTGGCGATCAGAACGTATATGGGTAGAACTTATAGCGGGGTCTCGAAAAACAAGTAATTTCTGTTGGGCCTTTATTCTTTTTTTAGGTTCATTAGGGTTTTTATTGGTTGGAACGTCCAGTTATTTTGGTAGGAATTTTATATCTTTACTTCCTTCTCAGCAAATAATTTTTTTTCCACAAGGTATCGTGATGTCTTTCTATGGGATCGCAGGTCTTTTTATTAGCTCCTATTTGTGGTGCACAATTTCGTGGAATGTAGGTAGTGGTTATGATCGATTCGATATAAAAGAGGGCATAGTGTGTATTTTTCGTTGGGGATTTCCTGGAAAAAATCGTCGCATATTCCTCCGATTCCTTATGAAAGACATTCAGTCCATCAGAATAGAAATTAAAGAGGGTATTTATGCTCGTCGTGTCCTTTATATGGAAATAAAAGGACAAGGAGCCATTCCCTTGACTCGTACTGATGAGAATTTTACTCCACGAGAGATTGAGCAAAAAGCTGCTGAATTGGCCTATTTCTTGCGTGTACCAATTGAAGTATTTTGAAAAAAGGAACTGAAGAATGAATACTTTGCAAGAGATAAAAAACTCAAGAATCATCTTTTTTTCTATAGCATAACTTAACTGAAGTTTCTTCAGAACGCTTACTCGAGCCAAAGCAAACGTATATGAAACAATTCTAAAACTAAATTGTTTATGTCCACAATTTTTTTTATGCGTATGTAAATCCACTTAACTCAATTCAGTAACAAATCTAAATGATAGATTCATCATATATCAAAACAAAACATTTCATCATAAAGTAAAGAATTTTTTTTTCTAAATATTTGATATTTTGATAGAACGGGAGTTCTTTCGTCTCGAAATCCGACTACTATTAATTTGAAGAGGGCTCTTTCTTATTCTATATTCTTTCTAAATTCAAGGACTAACCGCTGTACTGAATCACAAAAAAATCCGGAAATACATCGATGACTTGTAATAGAACTTATGCTTGATAGAAATATTAGTATCATATAGAGTCGACGAATGAGGTGCGTTCATTAAAAATTTTTAAATTCACAGACGAAAAAATGGCAAAAAAGAAAGTATTAATTTCCCTTCTATATCTTGCATCTATAGTATTTTTGCCTTGGTGGATCTCTCTCTCATTTAATAAAAGTCTGGAATCTTGGTTTACTAATTGGTGGAATACTAGGCAATCCGAAATTTTTTTGAATGATATTCAAGAAAAGAGTATTCTAAAAGAATTCATAGACTTAGAGGAACTCTTACGTTTGGACGAAATGATAAAGGAATACCCGGAAACACATTTACAAAAGCCTCGCATCGAAATCTACAAAGAAACGATCCAATTGATCAAGATGCACAACGAGGATCGCATCCATACAATTTTACACTTCTCGACAAATATAATCTGTTTCGGTATTCTAAGTGGTTATTCTATTCTAGGTAATGAAGAACTTGTTATTCTTAACTCTTGGTTTCAAGAATTCCTATACAACTTAAGCGACACAATAAAAGCTTTTTCTATTCTTTTATTAACTGATTTATGTATAGGATTCCACTCGCCCCACGGTTGGGAATTAATGATTGGCTCTGTCTACAAAGATTTTGGATTTGCTCATAATGATCAAATTATATCCGGTCTTGTTTCTACTTTTCCAGTCATTTTAGATACAATTTTTAAATATTGGATCTTTCGTTATTTAAATCGTGTATCTCCTTCACTTGTAGTGATTTATCATTCAATGAATGACTGAAAAGTGATCGAACGATCCAATTATAATATTTGTTACTTTGTACATAAGCAAAACATTCAAAATTGTACTTACTACCCATCCAAGGGATTCCTCCAATATTCCAGTAAAATTATTTATATTTAATATTTAAGTAAATAGCAAAATTATAGATAGGGAACTATACTAGCGACCTACCTAATTTTATTGTAGAAATTTTCGGGATCAATGATTGGACCATGCAAACTAAAAATACCTTTTCTTGGATAAAGAAAGAGATTACTCGATCCATTTCCGTATCGCTCATGATATATATACTAACCCAGGCACCCCTTTCAAATGCATATCCCATTTTTGCACAGCAGGGTTATGAAAATCCACGAGAAGCGACTGGCCGTATTGTATGTGCCAATTGCCATTTAGCTAATAAACCCGTGGATATCGAGGTTCCACAAGCGGTACTTCCTGATACTGTATTTGAAGCAGTTGTTCGAATTCCTTATGATCTGCAACTGAAACAAGTTCTTGCTAATGGTAAAAAAGGAGCTTTGAATGTCGGGGCTGTTCTTATTTTACCCGAGGGGTTTGAATTAGCCCCTCCCGATCGTATTTCGCCCGAGATTAAAGAAAAGATAGGAAATCTGTCTTTTCAGAGCTATCGTCCCACTAAAAAAAATATTCTTGTGATAGGTCCGGTTCCTGGTCAGAAATATAGTGAAATCACCTTTCCTATTCTTTCCCCGGACCCCGCTACTAAGAAAGATGTGCACTTCTTAAAATATCCCATATATGTAGGCGGGAACAGGGGAAGGGGTCAGATTTATCCCGACGGGAGCAAGAGTAACAATAATGTTTATAATGCTACAGCAGCAGGTATAGTAAGCAAAATAATACGAAAAGAAAAAGGGGGGTACGAAATAACCATAGCGGATGCATCGGATGGACGTCAAGTGGTTGATATTATCCCTCCAGGACCGGAACTTCTTGTTTCAGAGGGCGAATCCATCAAACTTGATCAACCATTAACGAGTAATCCTAATGTGGGTGGATTTGGTCAGGGAGATGCGGAAATAGTACTTCAAGATCCATTACGTGTCCAAGGTCTTTTGCTCTTCTTGGCATCTGTTATTTTGGCACAAATCTTTTTGGTTCTTAAAAAGAAACAGTTTGAGAAGGTTCAATTGTCCGAAATGAATTTCTAGATCTGCGGATTTATCAACATCAAGCTCTAAAAATAAACAAATTTTTGTTGGGAATTATGTATGATCAAAAAAATTTTGCTTATTTATATTCTTTATTCTACCGGATTTCGGGAATTACTTAATACCGCATTCCTGGTCATAGTATATTGTGAAGGCGACTGTTTTACTTAACTCTTCTTTATTTATTTGTTTTTTCAATCCAAATTGAAACGGTATGATATAGAATGAATCAATAGTTTTATATTTGACTAGAATCAAAACAAAAGATAAATAAGCGGAGAATAGAAACCAAAGTATAAATGAGAGGAACAAAGGATTTTAGGGGAGATTGTTCGTCTCCTAGTCCTTGACACAAGAAACGGAATTTTACCCAACCCTTTCTTGTGTCGAATTAATAAAGATTCTCGATCCCGTTCGTAAAAAATGGATATTTGTAGTTTTCATTTTTTTTTTTTTTTTTTTTTAGGTTTATTTTATCATAACCCTTTTTTAGATTTCTTACGTAACATAGTGGTAGTGGACAAATAAATATAGGTCAATTTATTGAGCAATATAGAACTTCTTCAATTTCAACGAACTTATAAAAAAAAATTTCACTTTTATTAGATTAAATATTTATTAGATTAAATGGAGTAAGGTTCTATTCTATTAGTATAGAAAGGGTTTGCATGATATCTGATTGATAGAAATATATTCTATTTATATATAATTGTGAGTCATCCAAAAAGGGTAAATCGAGTGATTCCTTCTTTGTTTTAAGTATTGACAGATACTATTGAGTAACAGATGTTCTGAATCAATTAACGAAGTTCATTTTTTAAAAACATCATCAGAAAAGGTGGAGGTTTTTGAAACATCTCTAAAAAAAAAATATTATGATTATTAAGAACTCAACGGGACTTACCCCCTCTTTCCTTGTCTGATTCGAGGGGGATCCCGTTGAGTTCTTATGCTTTCATGTCTACAACTCAGTTCATCCGATTATTACAGGGATGAACCTAATCCGGAATATGAACCATAAAAGAAAATACCGATTAAACCGATCACAAGA